CGGGGGCCGAGAATTAATGTGTATTCGAATCATAGGAGCTAGTAATCGACGATATGCTCATAATAATCTTAGTTTATCATGAGTAAAGACACTATTGCTGACATAATCACCTCTATACTAAATGCTGACATGAATGAATGAAAAAGGAAAAGTTAGAATACCATCTACTAACATCAGTAAAAATATTGTCAAAATCCTTTTACGAGAAGGTTTTATTTAAAATGTGAGAAAACATCAGGAAAGCAATAAATATTTTTTGGTTTTAACTTTACGACATAGGAAGAATAGTAAAGAGCCGTATAGAACTGTTTTAAAGTTAAAACAGATCAGCCGACCCGGCCTGCGAATAGATTCTCACTATCAACGAATTCCGATAATTTTAGGCGGAGTGGGGATTGTATGTAATTCTTTCTACTTTTCGAGGTATAATGACAGACCGATAAGCTCGAATAGAAGAGATCGGCGGAGAAATTTGGTAGTATATATGATAATTTTTTTTATAGCCGAATCAGATGTGGAACTTTCCTATTTAAAAAAAAAAAAGAGAGAGAGAGAGTCGGTTTCTAATATTATGCCTCTTAGATTAGTTGATCGTTGTTGATACTTCAAAGACATTTTCCCTCGCATGAAAGAACAAAAAGCTATTAATCAGGGTTTAATTTAATTAATGAATTACTTCCCAATGTTATGTATGTTACAAGCTCGTTTAGATAATGAAAATATGATTCTGGGTTTTGCTTCGAGAAGGATTTAACGTAGTTTTATACGTATAACACCAATAAATAGAATCAAAATTGCGATAAATTCTTATGATTACACTAAAGGATATAAAATTTGTATACGCCAAAGAAAAGACTCAAATAATTTGGTAGTTTTTTCAATTTCAACATTCTTTCGTGGGAATACAATTCGAAGTTAAAAATTTCAAGAAACTTATTTTCTTCCAATTTTAGTAGATTCGGAATTAAGAAAAGGGGTGACAAATATGAAAATAAGGGCCTCCGTTCGTAAAATTTGTGAAAAATGTCGATTGATCCGTAGGCGGGGACGAATTATAGTAATTTGTTCCAACCCGAGACATAAACAAAGACAAGGATAACCTTTATAAAAAAAGATCCGTTTTGACATGAAATGGATATACCCATATATCGCTTATTTAATATTTATGAGATGATAAAATATGCCAAAACCTATACCAAAAATCGGTTCATGTAGAAATAGACGTATTGGTTCACGTAAGAATGCACATAGAATCCCAAAGGGGGTTATCCATGTTCAAGCAAGTTTCAATAATACCCTTGTGACTATTACAGATGTACGGGCTCGAGTAATTTCTTGGTCCTCCGCCGGTACTTGTGTATTCAAGGGTACAAGAAGAGGGATACCATTTACCGCTCAAACCGCAGCAGGAAATGCTAGTAGTGGTAGATGAAGGTATGCAACAAGCAAAAGTAATCATAAAATAAAGGGCCGGGGTCTAGGGAAAGATGCAGCATTAAGAGCTATTCGTAGAAGTGGTATTAAGTTTCGTACGGGATGTAACCTAACCCTAACCCCTAATGCCACATAACGACTGTAGGCCCCCCTAAAAAAAGACGTGTGTAAACATTAAAACATTAAAGAGATTTCAAGATAAATAAATAAAATAATTCAACGATTTGATAAACTAATATTACTATGGTTCGAGAGAAAGTAATAGTATCTACTCGGACACTACAGTGGAAGTGTGTTGAATCAAGAGAAGACAGTAAGCGTCTTTATTATGGACGCTTTATTCTGGCCCCACTTATGAAAGGCCAAGCCGATACAATAGGCATCGCGATGCGAAGAGCTCTGCTCGGAGAAATAGAAGGAACATGTATTACACGTGCAAAATCTGAGAAAATAACACACGAATATTCTACCATCCTAGGTATTCAAGAATCTGTACATGAAATTTTAATGAATTTGAAAGATATTGTATTGAGAAGTAATCTGTATGAAACTCGTAAAGCGTCTATTTGTATCCAGGGTCCTGGATATGTAACTGCTCAAGACATTATTTTACCACCTTCTGTGGAAATCGTTGATAATACACAGCATATAGCTAACCTAACGGAACACATTAATTTGTGTATTGAATTACAAATCGAGAGGGATCGTGGATATCGTAGAAAAATGCCAAAGAACTGTCAAAACAGCAGTTATCCTATAGATGCTGTATTCATGCCCGTTAGAAACGCGAATCATAGTATTCATTCTTATGTGAATGGGAATGAAAAACAAGAGATACTTTTTATTGAAATATGGACAAATGGAAGTTTAACTCCGAAAGAAGCACTTCATGAAGCCTCTCGGAATTTGATTGATTTAGTTATTCCTTTTTTACATGCAGAAGAAGAAAATTTACATTTAGAAAACAATCAACACAAAGTTACCTTACCCCTTTTTACTTTTCATGGGAAATAGACTAATCGAGGGAAAAGTAAAAACGAAATTGAATTGAAATATATGACCCATT